CCACTTTCCCCAATCCGTCTTAGCAAGACTTGCTTTAATTACACCCCCTTTACCCTTTCTTCTTTCACCTTTTTCAATATCTAAACCGCCTCTTTTAGAACCACCGTTTATTTTACCCTTCTCATCCTTTGGTTTTTCACCACCTCTTAACTTCTTATTTAAATTATCCCACAAATCCCACAAATACTGCTTACCTTTCTTCTCATAAGCTTCCCAGTCCCAACTAAATTTATAAAGAAACGACGACATTTTTTTTGTCCCGTCTACTTTAATTAAAATGTTCATGTTTTCTAAACCTTTCTTTGATTTTAAAAACAAAAAATATAACAACTCAAAAGGCTTCTTTAAAAGAAAAGCCACATGCTTAAAAAATTTTATCATTGTTCTCAAGCCCTACAACTATCTTAGCACCTTCAACGCCACATTTTTATTAAACTACGAAAACCAATAACTCAAGTCTATAACCTCAGTAAGACTAGAATGCAAAAAACCGCTAAACTAATTGGTAATAACTCCATTCAACAAAGTATTATCAACAAATCATACCGAAACCGAGGCACCGTTCCCCGAACCCACACCACAAAATAAGAAATTAAAACTATTCACAACCCCAAAACCAAACTGCCAACAAAAGACATCTTCATAATACCCCCCACAAACAAAAGACCAGTAATTAGTCTTATAAACATAATATTTCTATATTCCGCAAGAGCAATAAGAGCAAAACCAACACCACCATACTCTACACTATACCCAGCAACTAACTCAGACTCACCCTCCACAAAATCAAAAGGAGCCCGGTTTGTTTCAGCCAAAACACAAAATATTCACAGTTGTAAAACTTCAACACCAACTAAAATAGTAAAAACACTACAATCACGAACATATCCAAGATCAAACCTTCCTATCAACAAAAGCGGCAAAAACATCACAGTTCTCAAAACAACTTCATAAGAAACACTTTGTGCCAATGCACGCATAGCACCTAAAAAAGCATAGCGCGAGTCACACACCCACCCCGTTACAAAAACACCAAAAACACTAAAAGAAGACACACATAAAAAAAAAAGCAAACCCAATTCAAAATTCATTCTCCCCAAAAAAGAAGGAAAAACCACCCACAAACAATAAGCACAGCAAAAACACACAAAAGGGCCCAAAACAAAAACACCCTTTAAGCAAGAATAAGGAGCCCTCATCCCCTTTTTAAACAACTTTACACCATCTGCCAAAGGCTGCAAAATACCCTTTACCCTCACCTTATTAGGCCCCTGCCGAAGCTGCAACATGCCCAAACCTTTTCGCTCAGTAACAATAAGAAAAGCAACAGAAACAAGCATCAAAACTATTACTAATAAACCACCCAACATTACTAAAAGAACAACTCCTTCTTAGATCACAAATCTAATGCAACATGCTATTTTACGACCAAAACCATAAGCCCATACTACTTGTGTTGGAACAAATTATGTTCATATTTCATCCCATCAAAATGACCCAATTTCTCTGGCACAACACTAACCAAAATTTTAGTAAATTCCAAACCAACTGCTTACTACTTATCCATCACTCAGTCCAAAGTCCCCTCATTGTATTCATGCATTAACCCCAAAAATAAAACCAAAATAAAAACAACACACAATATCTTAGCAACCATAGAAATTCTTAAAAAAACTCTTTTTAACCTGTAAATAAAAGGCAGAAGCAAAACAACCTCTATATCAAAAACCAAAAACAACAAAGATAACAAAAAAAACCGGAGAGAAAAAGGCGCGCGACTACTTCTAAGCGCATCAAAACCGCACTCAAAAGATGTCAGCTTAGCCCACTCTTCTTTTCTTCTTTCACCCAAAACAGACCCAAGCAAAATCAAAATTATTGCCAAACCAAAAGAAAACATAACAACCACCAAACCTAATTTAATCCTTGAAAACATTCTTCTAATAACAAAAACATCCATCACTTTCCCAACCACTTACTCACATCTACTCAACCTTTAACTTTACTTCTCTAGCATAAAATACACACAACCCAGTAAAAATAAGAGCCTGTAAAATCGCAACACAAAGCTCCACAACAAAAAGAAACATAGTAAAACCCAAAACCACCACACCTAAAACAAAATCAGCAACAGAAAAATAAGAAAAGTAAAACAAAGACATAGAAAAAGTTGTAAGAAATTTTATAATTAACTGTCCAATAAACATTCTTACCCTTAACCGACAACATAGAGTGATAGGGCGAACCAAAATACTAACCAACTCGGAAACAATCATTATACAAGCCACAACATCAGTCATAATATCATTAATCTCAGATGACTCAATTTGCGAAGCCAAAAACAACTTCCAATTCAAGTTAACATGAGCAAGCAACCCCATAAACCAAAATGGAAAAGCAAAACCAAAAATTATAAGAATGTGAATTCCCAAAGGATAGATAAAAGGCATCAAACCTATTAAATTTACACAAAGCATAAACAAAAATAAAGTAACATAAAGGTGTGCACCCCCCAAAAAAAACCTAATGTTTTCTGTTTTCATTTTATCAACCATACCCTCCACCAACTTATAAAGAACAGCCTCAAACCAAGAAACCTTATAAAAGTAAACCGAAAACGATAAATAATAAAACAGACCAACAAAAGGACACACCCAAAGGAAAAACCAAAACCTAAACAGGCCTGCACCTCATATTCCATCAAAAGAAGAAAATAAATCCGTACCCATAAGTTTTTAGACGAATCGAACGCCCGAAAAATAAGTTCAAGTTATCTTTTTAACCTATTAAAACCAAACCCTCAGGATAACAAAATCCTTTTTTAGCGCGAAAAGCTAATGTGTTCTATACACTACAAAGGCCTCCGCCAATTAGTTATCAACAAATTTCTTTATTGCCACAAAATAATATTTTTAATAAACTAAACTAACTACTACACAAAAACAAAATCCAAGCAAACAACTCCAAAAAACAAAACCACAGCACAAAAAACATATACACTCAAGTATCGATCCCTCAAGTTAAAACCCCTTGACTTAACAACCAAAGGAACCGCACCATGGTTTAAAGACCTGTACAAAAATAAACAATAACACCCCGCTATAAAACACCCTAAGGCAACAGGCAAAGAAAAAACAAAACTCAACCAAAGAACAGAACCAACACAAAAAACCTCACTTAAAAAATTTAAAGACGGAGGAATCCCCATATTAATAACACAAAACAAAAACCAAAAGAGAGAAAACAACGGAAACACTCGTAACACGTTTTTATTAATTCTAACAGAGCGCGAACCTGTCCAATCATAAGCTCTAGCAGCAAGAGAAAACAAACAAGGCGAACACAGACCATGAGCAAATATCAAGCCAACCCCACCCATCTTACCAAAACTATATATTCTTATAATACCAGCTAGCCTCAAACTTATATGCCCAATAGAAGAATAAGCAATTAAAGACTTTAAATCGCTCTGAACCATACAAACCACCCTGCTAACAAACCCGCCCCAAAGACTTAATCTCAAAACCATAATTAAAACCAAATCTATTTCCATTCCCACAAATCAGATAAAACGAATTATTCCATAACCACCCAACTTCAACAAAACACCAGCTAAAATCATTGAACCGCCTAAAGGCGCTTCTACATGAGCCTTAGGCAACCACCCGTGAAAAAAATAAACAGGAAGCTTAACTAAAAAACCTAAGAGAAGAAAAATTCAAAATGCATGACCAACAAAGTTTCACCCATCTAACCAAATAAGAACCATCTTATCCGTAAACTCTCAAACTCAGAAAACAACCAGCATAAATAATAAAGGAAGAGACGCCCTAACAGTATATATTATTATAAAAACCCCAGCTTGCAAACGCTCAGGCTGATATCCCCACCCAAGAATTAAATACAAAATAGGAATCAAAGAAAACTCAAAAAAAAAAAAAAAATCTATTCACCCTGCTACCCTAAACGCCAAAACACACACCATTCTGACCACAACGCACGCCGATTCAACCCCACCCTTTACACTTCCTTCTCTCCTAAAATTAACATCCTTTACCATCCTTACTGCTGTTACCACTAAAACCCTAACAACCAACCAAATTAAGATAAACCTTAAAAAATCAAACGCTAGTCACTCATTTATTAACATATAGCTCTGAAAAGGCACCCCCCTAAACATAGACATCACTAAAACCAAAGAAAACACAAAAACAACAACCCCTCCTAATTTTATGAACTCTAAGCTCATGAACACAAAAAATATTGTTATTATTTGAAAACACATAACTCAGTTTAATACCTATACCTCCGCTTACCAGACCATCAAAGAAGAATTAACAAGCATAAAAAAACGAACCAACTAAATAAAAAAACTAATAACCTTGCTGCAGGCGCTATTTGTGGCATAAAGCAAAAAACTTGCTCTAACTAATGTACAACAAAAAGGTCCGATCCTTTCGTACAAAGCCCTTTAAAAAATAAAGATAGAAACCGACCTAGCTTACGCCGGTCTGAACTCAGATCATGTAAGAAATAAAAGGACGAACAGTCCTTCTCCTATACCTCCTGCAAGCATAGGGAATTCTTAATCCAACATCGAGGTGGTAAACCTTTTCTTTAATACGTGCTCTCAAAAAATGATTACTCTGTTATCCCTACGGTAGCTTTTGCTTTTTATCACTCTGTAATGGATCGTTATATAATAAACTTAAAAAATGTTCCTTTCATTCTCCGTTGCCCCAACTAAACTTCAGAGTAATATAATCACATACCACCCCTAATCAAGCTCGACAGGGTCTTCTCGTCTTTTATTAAAATTTAAGCCTTTTCACTTAAACGGAAACTTCAACTACTATATTTTAAATAAAGAATTTCTATCGTCAAACCATTCGTACCAGCCCCCAATTAAAGGGCAAATTACCACGCTACCTTAGTAAATTAATAGCCGTTTAACCATCTCAGGTCACCGGGCAGGTCAGACCTTTCATCAAACCATTTTCGAAAGGCCATGTTTTTGTTAAACAGGCGTAGAAAACTTTTGCCGAGTTCATTTTAAAATATATGTTTTTGATCTATATTATTCTGCCACTAAAAAACTATAATCTATTTCTATCCCATAAACAACCTCTTGCTTGTGCGCTAATAAACTACAGTTCTAAATATTATGACCTAATTAACTTTTTAAAAAATAATTTCTTTAAAACCCGCTTACTAATCTTATACTTATCACTTAGCAAATAGCTCTTGCCAAAGAAAAGATACTTAACTTAAAATCTAATATTCAGTCTTTTTATAACAACATTTATTGATTAGCAATTACAACTATACAAAACTTTTATTCTTTTTTTTTATTTATAAATGCTTATCCATTTATAACTCAATATTAATCTTTTTATTTTACTTAAAATAAAAAAAACCAACTCTGTACGTCTATACATTTTTCTCTTAACCAGCTATCAAGCTTTTCGAATAACATATCACCTCTAGACTCTCATTTTATCTAATTATGAAACATTAGCCATAAGAAAGCCTAGCTCTAAGCTTTTCGGGACAAAAAATCCTTTTTTCTAATTTATAAGCCATTATACAAAAAGTACACTAATTAAAAATATCTGTTTTCATATTTCATTCATCATCCTCGCAGCCCCTTCGGTCACTCCAGCTATCATACACCTAGGCATTAACCGTTTTTTACCAATACTTCACTTAAAAAGATTTATATAAAATTACCGCTGAGCCTTTGCCATCAAAACTACTTGCTCAAGCACCCTATCCCAAAAAATTCTAATTCAAGGGTAAATTGCAAAAAAGAAAAAATACAAAATGCTCCTTGTCAAACCCATAGTCATAAATGGCGGCTCAATAGGACAAGAACCAATAAAAGTTAGTAAAATAAAGATTCCTACAAATCACCAAAAGATAAACTGAGCCAAGGGATTAAACTGTCTCCCCTTTACTAACCCCTTAGGATAAAAAGGCATAATATATAAAACCGCCACAGAAAAAGCCAAAGCTGCTACACCCCCCGACTTGTTTGGAATTCTTCGCAAAATGGAATAAGCAAATAAAAAATACCATTCAGGCTGAATATGAAGTGGCGTTCTTATTGGATCCGCAGGAATAAAATTTACAGGATCTGAAAAGACATCTGGGTAAAACAAACAAATTAAGACAAGAAACCACAACATCAACAGAATTCCTACCAAATCCTTTAGTGTATAGTAACTATGAAAAGGAACCCCCTCAGCATCACTATTTATTCCTAGCGGATTTGACGAACCAGTTTCGTGAAGATAAATAATATGAACAACCACAAGTAAAACTAAAACGAAAGGAAAAATAAAATGAAAAACAAAAAATCGTTTCAACGTTCTATTTCCAACCCTAAACCCACCCCACATTCATTCAACCAGCATAGTACCAACATAAGGAATAACACTAAACAAATTTGTAATTACAGTAGCCCCTCAAAATGATATTTGGCCTCAAGGAAGAACATAACCAGTAAAAGCAATTGCTATCAACAAAATAAAAATATTACACCCCACTAATCAAGTATGCTTTAAACAATAAGAGTGATAAAAAATACCACGTCCAATATGAGCATATACACACCCGAAAAAAAAAGAAGCCCCATTCACATGCATTCTACGAACAAATCAGCCATTATTAACATCGCGTATAATGTGACAAACAGAATCAAACGCATGCTCCACATCAGCAGTATAGTGACAAGCTAATAATAAACCAGAAATAATTTGATTAACTAAGCATACACCGAGAAGAGAGCCAAAATTTCACATCACGGTTAAGTTCGGGGGTGCAATTAAATCATATGCTACCGAATTCAACATTCGTAAAAGACCCCAAGTCTTTCGGAAACTATAACTCAACCGTCAACTCCAATCAAAACCAAACCCATCAAATCGCCCGGCGCCCTACCTCTAAGCCAAGCCCACAGTGAGAAAACCCTTTACCTTATGGACCGAAATCATAAATGCTCATCTTACACCACTCACTTATAGCAACTAAAACTCCATTTAGACCCCCTGTTTGGAAGACAAGCATACTTTTATACTCCTGCTACAACTAACACAACCAACACTAATTCTCCATTTTTTTATATATCTAATAATAACAACCAAACATATAGTTAAAAGGATCACCATAAATATCCCAAAACGGATCACCAAAAGGTAAAAATAAAGGAATTTCACAAAGTTGAGAAAAAGGTTGACAAAAGAAAAAATCAAAATCAAATTGGGCAGGCACAATAACATCTGAAAACTTCTCCCGAAAATTTTCAGTTCTAGCAGTTATAATTTTCAATGCTAAACCAACAGACCGATCAGAACCAATTATAATCTTGACTGGTATATTTCTGTGACCAGGCCCACACACCTCATAACATGTGCCTCAACACGAACCGCCTGTTAGAGGCTCAATACCAGCACAATTTTCACGCCCAGGAACAGCATCAACTTTTACACCCAAATCTGGAACCCCCCACCTATGTATTACATCAGCAGTCGTAATAGTAACCCCATTTAACACCCCACGAACCAACAAACAAGGAGCAGTCACGTCCATATTTCGAAACCCCGTCTGATGAGAAGCATATTTTATAGTCTTGAGTAGTTCTGGAGGCAACATATAAGAGTCATACTTCACCCCCCACCTCTTGTCTCACAACGCTGCATAATTTACAATACAAAAATCATTAAACCAACAACCAATATTTACACCAACCGACCTATCTTTTAACATAGCCAACACTCATCTAGGCAAACTTCTATTCTTATCCCCAACAAACACCTTTTCTTCCTTATTTTCTACAGAATCACCACACCTGAACTCCTTTAAATCAGACCCAACCCCTTCTTCTTCAATCCCAATGTTTTCACCCTTAATCTCAATACCACCCAACTCAGCTTCTACTTCACTTCCTCTAGGATCACCATACCCAATCTCTTTAAGATCAGCCCCTTCCCTCTCTTTTGAAACCTCAACACCCTCATCTTTATTTTCAACCAAACCACCTTCTTTATTCTCAGAAACAGGCCTTTCTTCACCAAAAGCATCTCTATCACCCCCACCAGACAAAAATTTCCCAACCTTCTCAGCTAAAAACACTTCTCCCAAACTATATTTTCTTCTATTATCACTTCAATAATATACAAAACTCTCAAACTCAACATCCTCCAAATCTATATTATCAAAAAACCAATCAACGTATAAAGAATCCTCCGTAATCAGATTTAAAAAAGAAACAGGATACTCGTATTCTCAATACCACTGATGCCCTGTAACTTTAACAAAATGTTCACACCCATCACCCATCTCCATATTATACAAATTACAATTAGAAATATAACCCAAACCAAACAAAACAAAAGCAGGAATTAAAGTTCAAGCAATCTCCAACTTACTATTTCCCTTCAAACGCTTATCCATCCGATTCCCAGATCAAAGATGTCTAAAACTAAAAGCCAATAAAAAAAAAATAACCAACCTTATAACCATCACCGCAACTACTATAGCCAAATCATGATATAAAATTAGATTTATAGCATTCTTCGTCTTCGGATCAGGAAAACCTAATTGTCCTCATACTGTCATTAACCTTAAATAAAAGCAACCCTCAATTTCTAAAACTGACTTAAAACTCTATGCTAATAAAAGATTTTACTTAACACCGACACCCTATTTATATTCAGACTACTTTAAGTCACCACACCATAAACAACAAACATCCACCAGCTTCAACACTTCACCACCACAAGGCATGGCAAACCTATCCCTCTTTAATACCTGAAATATTATAGTCTTAAATAACTTAATGCCCCACAACTCTCTCACAAAACACACAAAACACCCTTTGGCCGCCAGATTAAACTGCTTCACTATTTTTCTTCATCCTAAATATTACTCCACTCTCACAGGTAAATAACTAAACCCTCTCAATCACAAATCAAGTCTCAATTTTTAGCAACTACCTTACGCCCAACACCAGTTTCTACTAGCATCACTGTGTTACGGCTTACCTCAATTTTATATATAGTCGAGGGCGCCGGGCGATTTGTACGCATTTCACTAACACGATTCAAGTTCTCTCTCTATCTGAACTTTACTAATAAGTACACCTTCAGAGTTCAGTTTCATAAATCTCATCCGATATTCGTCATCCGGTATTTTTAATGTCTTAAAGCATAAAATAGTTCGTGACTTGCTGCACATTTGTAACTCAGCTAAGCCCTAAAAAACCAACACGTCTACCTGAATTTTCTCTACCCCCACCACAAGGTTAGAAATTTAGCTACAATCTTTTCTCTAGAAGAGTAACTGATGACGGCGGTATGAATGGAAATTTTTAGGTAATGTATAACGAGGATCATCGGTTTAACCGCCAAGTTCCCCTTAATGGATATAAAATACCGCCAACCTGTTCGACTTTTAAGCACGTTTGCTCGTGAGTTGCCGCAAGATAGGTCCGCAAACTATTCCACCTCTACGACAGCATTGATAAAAGGGTCTCAAATCCTTGTCTCCTACACAGCCTTAAAAGATTTAGTTTTTAAATTTGCACAGATAAACCATGTTTTTCGTTCAAATTTTACCCTAAAAAACACGTAACGAAATTTAAATTCCAACTTAACTTTGCTTACGAACTCATTGACTAAGGACAAAGTTTGACCGCGGATGCTGGCACTTTGTTACCCCCCCTAAATTCTCATATTTTTAATCAACCTTTCAGTCATTGTTCAAGCTTAGCTACTGCAGTCGGGCGTACTACGACATCTCGTTCTCTCCTCATAATAACAAAAACTTTATGCCCCTTACTAAGCTAATCTATTAAAAATTGCGTTTCGTTGGCATACAACCTCCCTCTTCTTTCTTTGATCGCATGTATGTCAAAAAAGACCGCCAACTATGTACCACAGGCCAATACTTTATCCCAGTGTCTTCGTGGGTAAAAGAGCTTAAACCAACCCAACCTTTCTAAGCCCTAATTAGGATTAGATAAAACCTTCTACACCTAAAGTTTACAAAACTCCCGTTCTCTCTTAAACTACTAAACCTAGCTTACTACTCCCTCTAAACTGCACCAACAACCATAACTAACCTCCCAAATTAAGATGACAAGATAACACTTGCACCCCGAACTCCCAAAGCCCAAATTCTATATTAAACTACATCTTACTTTTTGCACCCCCTTTATTCCTATTATATACAAATCGTAGATCTACCCTAAACGTACATCTCTTAAAAAATAATCCCAAACTTAAGCATAAACTTTTCCAAAATTCTACCCTCTACACGCCCTAAACCACGCCCACATCCTCCCATCGCTCCGCCAAAAACAGCAGTATCTTTTACTTCCTCCCACTATACCTAAGCCTAAATTTCATATTAAATCCTAACTTTTCCTACCTTACCGTCTTTATTCCTATTATATACAAATCGTAGATCTACCCTAAACGTACATCTCTTAAAAAATAATCCCAAACTTAAGCATAAACTTTTCCAAAATTCTACCCTCTACACGCCCTAAACCACGCCCACATCCTCCCATCGCTCCGCCAAAAACAGCAGTATCTTTTACTTCCTCCCACTATACCTAAGCCTAAATTTCATATTAAATCCTAACTTTTCCTACCTTACCGTCTTTATTCCTATTATATACAAATCGTAGATCTACCCTAAACGTACATCTCTTAAAAAATAATCCCAAACTTAAGCATAAACTTTTCCAAAATTCTACCCTCTACACGCCTAAACCACGCCCACATCCTCCCATCGCTCCGCCAAAAATAAAAATATTTTGGCCCTCCGGACTCCCTCTCAGCACTAATTTTATTAGAAAAATAAGCAGTAACTATAAACCATTTAAACGCTCAAAAAAATTTTTAAAAAATTTTTTCCATTTTTTGAGTTTTTTAACAAAGCTTAAATCTCTCATTTTTTAAAACACCAAAAAATCCGCCAACTTTTGACAAAATTTTGGATTTTTTTTTCACGAAAAAAATTTACTTAAGCTTAAAACCTTAAGAAAATCTTAAGAAAAAAAACACCAAAAAAATGATTTTTTTTGATTTTTAATTTCTTAGGATTTTAAGCATAAATTTTTTTTTATGATTTTGCGAGACGTACCCCCCCCTTACTCGATTTTTTATGTTTTTTTGCCCAAGCCTAAATTCCTCATAAAAAATTTTTCAAAATAAAAAATTTTTTAAAAAAAAATTTTCTCATCAGCCCTTCTACATCATCATCATAGCTTACAATTAGGCTAAATCGAATTGAAAAAAAAAAAAAAAAATAAAAATATTTTGGCCCTCCGGACTCCCTCTCAGCACTAATTTTATTAGAAAAATAAGCAGTAACTATAAACCATTTAAACGCTCAAAAAAATTTTTAAAAAATTTTTTCCATTTTTTGAGTTTTTTAACAAAGCTTAAATCTCTCATTTTTTAAAACACCAAAAAATCCGCCAACTTTTGACAAAATTTTGGATTTTTTTTTCACGAAAAAAATTTACTTAAGCTTAAAACCTTAAGAAAATCTTAAGAAAAAAAACACCAAAAAAATGATTTTTTTTGATTTTTAATTTCTTAGGATTTTAAGCATAAATTTTTTTTTATGATTTTGCGAGACGTACCCCCCCCTTACTCGATTTTTTATGTTTTTTTGCCCAAGCCTAAATTCCTCATAAAAAATTTTTCAAAATAAAAAATTTTTTAAAAAAAAATTTTCTCATCAGCCCTTCTACATCATCATCATAGCTTACAATTAGGCTAAATCGAATTGAAAAAAAAAAAAAAAAATAAAAATATTTTGGCCCTCCGGACTCCCTCTCAGCACTAATTTTATTAGAAAAATAAGCAGTAACTATAAACCATTTAAACGCTCAAAAAAATTTTTAAAAAATTTTTTCCATTTTTTGAGTTTTTTAACAAAGCTTAAATCTCTCATTTTTTAAAACACCAAAAAATCCGCCAACTTTTGACAAAATTTTGGATTTTTTTTTCACGAAAAAAATTTACTTAAGCTTAAAACCTTAAGAAAATCTTAAGAAAAAAAACACCAAAAAAATGATTTTTTTTGATTTTTAATTTCTTAGGATTTTAAGCATAAATTTTTTTTTATGATTTTGCGAGACGTACCCCCCCCTTACTCGATTTTTTATGTTTTTTTGCCCAAGCCTAAATTCCTCATAAAAAATTTTTCAAAATAAAAAATTTTTTAAAAAAAAATTTTCTCATCAGCCCTTCTACATCATCATCATAGCTTACAATTAGGCTAAATCGAATTGAAAAAAAAATATTTTGGCCCTCCGGACTCCCTCTCAGCACTAATTTTATTAGAAAAATAAGCAGTAACTATAAACCATTTAAACGCTCAAAAAATTATCTTCTAACCACGAAAATCGAACCTAAAACCCTATTTTCATAAACCCAAGCCTTAGTTCTTAATAAAAAAACCACTTTTGAATTTTTCATGTCATATCGCCGCCCGATCGGAAAAGTGAAAAATTTTTATTTTAAGCCCAAACCCCCCAAAAAACAAGATTTTTGACTTTTTCAAAAATTAAAAACCTAAAACTTATGCGTTTTTAAGCCTAAACTTAACAAAACAAGCTTGCTTTTACCACCACAACACCCAAAACCCTGAATTTCTTCACCCCCACCCCCCCTAACCCTCCTTTCCCTCCCTTTTCCCTCTGTACTCCCTTTTCCCTCCCTATCCTCCCTATACCCCCCCTTACCCCCTAAGCCCCTAACCTATCCCCCTCTTACTGGGGTGGGGGGATAGGGGGGGCTAATCTAGAACCTCTTTCAGAGGTTCTAATAAGGGGATTCTAGGTGCATCCCCTTATAACCCCTCCCCTCTATAGGGAGTCTCAGACATACTAGAGACTCCCTATAGAGGTAAGGGGATTATCCATCCCCTTACCATCCCCTGACCTAAACTAATAACACACAAAGGTATAATAACACCACATAGGATATATATAATATATAGGCCCTAGAGAGGGCTCCAATAGTTCGCCCTCTCTAGGTCTATATATTATATATATATATATATTAACTCTATAATATAATATAAAATAATATTTAAATATGCTATTTACATAGCATATAAATATTATTTTATATTATATTATATATATAATACATACCCCCTGGGGGTATGTATTATATATTAATTCTATTATATAATATATAATAATAATAATATATAGCATATTTCATATACTATATATTATTATTATTATATATTATATAATATATATAAGCGTACCCCCCCTCCCCCCTGGTCGGGCGGCTACGCTTATATATATTATACATCTCCTCTTGGTACTCATTACTATCATATTCCTTTCTTTAGTTTTTTCCTTTCTTTAGTTTTTTCCTTTCTTTAGTTTTTTCCTTTCTTTAGTTTTTTCCTTTCTTTAGTTTTTTCCTTTCTTTAGTTTTTTCCTTTCTTTAGTTTTTTCCTTTCTTTAGTTTTTTCCTTTCTTTAGTTTTTTCCTTTCTTTAGTTTTTTCCTTTCTTTAGTTTTTTCCTTTCTTTAGTTTTTTCCTTTCTTTAGTTTTTTCCTTTCTTTAGTTTTTTCCTTTCTTTAGTTTTTAGTATTTCCCTACTATTACTTCCTAATCCAACCCACACCCTACATCACTTCACCAAAAATAAAAATATTTTTTAACTAGCAAATTTCTAAACCACCTTTAACAAAACAACTAGAACAAAAATGTCATCACTAAAGAGAGGGTTATTATCCCTATGTTTTGGGCATGAGCCAAAAAACTTTTTTAGTTTACTCTTCATTTCAAAAACAACCTACAGCCTATAAATCCCAATAATTCTATCCTTTCGAGTCTGCAATTCAACGTACTAAACTATACTATGAGATCTCTAAGCTTATTAAACCAAACTAAACTCTTAAAACTAACTTAACGCCCTCAAATATAAACAATAAAGTAAACAAAAATTCAAATAGCATCAACAAAATGCCAATACATTGTAGCAGCATACATTCCAAAATGATGGTGACGATATGAAAAATGAAAATAGTACAACCGAAACCAACAAACAGTCAAAAACACCGTCCCCGCAATTACATGAGCCCCATGAAAGCCCGTTAAAATAAAAAAAGCTGACCCAAAAGCCCTATCCGCTATAGTATAAGAAACCATATAATATTCTGTGGCCTGAAGAAGCGTAAAAAAAATACCTAGTAAAATAGTCACCCCCAAAGAAATTAAACCATGCTTCCGTCAACGAAGCGAAGTAACAGACTCATTCAAACTCCACATCCGCTGTTTTTTAGTCTTCCGATAAGGAGGCCTTAAAGGTCTTTTACCATGCGCTTTCACAGCACGATGAGCTCAATTTACAAAAAACCCAGAACCAACTAAAACAGCCGTATTCAAAAGAGCCACTTTCCAAGGATTAATAGTCTTCACACCCAATGGAGGCCAATATCCAAACCCCTGTTGTGATAACTCCCCAATCCCAAAATAAAGAAAAGCTCAAAAAAACCTAAGAAAAAGACAAGCCTCAGATAAAACAAACAACCAAAATCCATAGTATAAATTAAAAACAACTAACTTTGTATGATGCCCTAAATAAGTTCTTTCAACAACTAAATCACCTCACCATCGGAAAGCAGTCAAAACCAAAAGAAAAAAACCGCATATCAAAAAAACAACACACTTATATCTTAACCCCTCATGAAAAAATACAACCAAACTTGAAGTTAAACCTAAACCTCTTAAAGACGCAGTAAAAGGTCAAGGACTAGGGTCTACCAAATGATAACCTGTTCGAGCCATAAGAAAGCAGAAAGAATCGAACCCCCTACAATAAAGATTAGAAGTCTTAATGTGCCCAGCACTTTCCTTTAAAGAGAGAAAGGCTTTACTTTCATAATAAAGGCTACAACTCCACACTTCTACAGACGTCTCTTCACTTTTTTAAACCAAAACAAAAAGTTAAACCTAACACCTTAAAGTCGACAACTTCAAATTCTTAATTAAACTACTTTTGCTTTTTAAACACTTCCTACGTAGATCAAAACAACAAAATACTAATAACCCAGAAAACTAAAAGACTTTGTTTGAAATAAACCACCGTATCGAGAAACCCTAATTAAAATCCTTAAGCCTAAGACCCTCTCACAAACAGACAAACACAAATAAACCACACAAAAATATACCATATAAGAAAAGCACCCTAAACTAAACCTATATGTTATTGCTAAAAACAAAGAAACAACTACCATTTCAAAAACCAACAAAACATTTAAAAAATGACACACATTAATACAAATATACAACAAACATAGAGCAAACATAAAAAAAAACACAATTATTATCATTTTTTACAAAAACACCACACCTACTTAATTAAAGCCAAACCACCGTCTCGTTTTCCTGCTACCCAAGCAACCGACACCATCACAATAAATAATAAACACCTAAACAAAACAACAAACAAACCTCATTGAAAAGAAAAATAATAAATATTTACCCCACTTAACACAACTCACTCATAAGCCTCCAGTAACAAAAACCATACCAAAGCCACTAAAACAAAATAAATAAAATATAAAAAAATAGGCCTCAGACCATAACCACCGTTTTCTTTTAATTCTTTTTTCCATTTTTTATCCTCCTCTTTTTTCAACGGAACCAACGAAATACAGTAAATAAAAACAACAAGAACACCTCTTACCAAAGCCACAAAAAAACTAACCCTCACAATAGGCCTACCCATAAAAAGCACCAACGTCACTGAGAGAATACCAAACAACAAGATATACCCCCCCAACACCAAAGGAAATTCAGAAGCCAAAAACATGTTCGCAGAAAACAATAAAAATAACAAAACACACACATCCATCATTTCTAACTCCTAACAATCCGTTCAAACCCACACCCGCAACCAACCCGCCTCAACCCAAATTGACTTGTTGTTATTTATAACAACCCCACAAAAACAAAACTTACAAAACCAAAAACCAAATTAACAGCAACCCTTACAAAAACCAAAACTACTGTTACTCTATCAAACCCCAGCCCAACAACCCCGGCCACACCGAGCCCATGTACTATCCTTGTAAAAAAATTTAAATAAAAATATAAAGTAACCATAGAAGCCACTAAAACACCAACACAAATAAGAGGAAAAAAAGACATTATTTTGCAAAAATAAAATACTTTTAAAAATCTCCCCAGAAAAGGAGGAATACCAGAAAGAGAAAGACAATAAACAGAAAACCAAACAAACGCACCTTTCTTATTCTTCAAAAAATCTTGATAAGAATAAACTCCAATATAAGCTATTCTCGCCATAAATAATAACCTGATAACAAAATAAAATAAGTAATAAACAACAAACCAATTAAAATCAGACACAGCTAACATAGCCATAAAACCTGAATGTACTAGCGAAGAATAACCTATTAAAACACGAAAATGCAATATTTCAATACCCCCAACACCACTAATTAAAACAGTAAATAAACAACTACATTGCAAACAACCTGTCGCAAAAGTATCCCTAAACGCATTCCTAATCAACCACATTGGAGCAATTTTCTGAATTACAGCTACATTAAAACATCTTAATCACCCCAACCCCCTTATAATTCGAGGTACCCAAAAATGAAAAGGAAACAACCCCAACTTTATAGCTACGCCCAAAAACAAAAATATATCCAACCACTCTAACCCTAAACCAGCTTCAATCAACACAACATAAAAAACAACAAACCTTGTACCAATAACCTGAATAATAAAATACTTAATTAAACTATCACTTTCATCATAACACCGCCCACTTAATAAAACTACCGTCCCAATAAAGCTTACGTCCATCCCAAATCACACACCCAACACTGAAACCCTATTCAAAGACCAATAAATACCCGCCACCATAAGAAAAAAAGATACAAAAAGACATCAACCACGTCTACTCATAAACAAGTACTTCTATGAAAAAGTTCTTAAAAATCCAAAATCTTCCGTGCCTTACACCAACTTGTTAATAATTACAAAAAAACCAAAAAATTAAAAAATTAATCACACCCAAACAAAAATACCTAAAAAAACCAAAACGCCCAGTAATTTTGCATTAGTTCCATGAACCATTTCTTTCAATACCCAAACAACACCCTTTAATCCAGAACCCCACACCACACTTCCTAATCAACCCTTCTCCAGAAAAAAATTCATGTTAGCAGCACCAACCAAAAACCTTCTTGCTACCAAATTGCCAGAAACTAGTGGCAAAAACCACATTTTTCTTAAAAAAAAAGAACCCAGTTTTTTTCTCACCCTAATATTTCGCACAAAATATAGTATCACAGAACCAACACCACCAAGAACCACAGAAAGTAATACTACCATTTTAAAATCAGAACAAGCAAAAATAAAACTGTTTGACTCCCTCAACAACTTCTGCATTGCGTAACCACCCCAAATAGCCCCAAACCCCAGCGCTACAGTTCTCAATACCAAAAAAATGTTTAGAGAATAATAACCCTGTAAACTAGAATCAGAGCTTCTTATCAAAACCACTAAAAGCAATCGAACAGAATAAAGAACCGTCAACGCAATAGAAAGTAAAAATAAAAATAAACCTAGCCTACTAAAATTCCCTACTATGCCACACTCCACAATCAGGTCTTTCGAATAAAACCCAGACATAAAAGGTAAACCCATAAGAGACAAATTACAAATAATAAACCACATTCTCACCAACGGTAATTTATGCCACAAACCCCCAGAAAAACGCCTATCCTGAACACCACCCCTATAAAAAATTACAGCCCCCACACATAAGAATATTAAAGCTTTAAAAAATGCGTGCACAACCAAATGAAACAGCGCAAGTATTTTTATACCAAAAGAAACCCTTAGCATCATTACTCCTAACTGACTTAACGTCGAAAGAGCAATAACCTTTTTCATGTCTATTTCAACAACCGCCCTAACCCCAGCCATTACTAAAGTCATCATAGAAAAAACCATTAAAAAAAATGACATTTCAAAAGATACTAAAAAAGAAAACCGAAACACAGCATAAACACCCGCTGTGACTAAAGTAGATGAATGCACTAAAGCAGACACAGGCGTTGGCGCAGCTATTGCAGCAGGTAACCAAGCTGAAAAAGGAATTTGAGCCCTTTTAGTCATTCTACCCAAAACAACCAAACACCTTAAAACCGACTCAACCATAAATAACAAAGAAAAAAACTCAAACCCTGATTTACATAGTAAAATCGCAATTCTTAAGATAAAAAATACATCACCCACCCGATTGGAAATAGCCGTAATTATTCCAGCAGAAAGAGACTCTTTATTTATATAATAAATTACCAAGAGGAAAGACACCACCCCTAAACCATCCCACCCAACTATTAACATTAAAAAATTAGGACAAAAAATTAACAAGTTCATTGAGAGAACAAACAAGCTTACAATCCTAATAAAGCGCTTCATAAAAACTTCATGAGCCATATAAAAACCCCTAAAAACCATTACACACCTAGAAATAAACAACACTACAGACCTTATCATTGCACCCCCAGGATCCATAAAAAACGGAATTCTTAAGTAAAAAAAATATTTAGTAGAGTATTCTAACTCTACAAGCAGAGAAATAACACCACCCTGCAACCTCATAAAACTTTTCATCAAAAACGCCCTCAAAATTAAAAACATTATCCCACCCCTAGCTACAACAACAGTCTTACCCAATCCTTTCACCTAAGCCTGCCCACACGACTTTTCCCGATTAACAGTCAGACATTTTAATACTATAAATTAAGGCTAAAAAGCCTATAATATATATTCGTCAGTGTGGGAGGCAGGAAAAGGGGGTTTATTACTGTTTTTTAAATACAATTCCAAAGCAAAGCAAAACACTTTATAGAACAACACACATCATTCTAATTCTCACTTTAAGCAAAAACAGCCACTACTACTATTCAAACCACTTAACAAAACTAAACAGCACACAACTATTCTAACACTCACCCTAAGCAAAACAACAACCACTATTAACCCCAAACAAAGCTATCACAGAAGACAAAACCACCAACCACAACAACCAAAATAACATAAATCACTTACCATTGATAACCACAAAAAACAAAACTAAAAACTAAGCACCCAATTAACAATGTCTTTTAAACATCCAAAATAATTAAGCTAGTCTAAACCTAAAACACCGCACAAAATTAAAAATATGCCGCTTTTAACTCATAAATAAGTACAAAACAAGCAAAACAACAACCACAACAACTAGAATAATACAAAATCATACGTTTAAATATCCTCAATTTTTCCACCCCCTTTCAACTTTTGCTAATGCTTTCTTAGCTCCCCGCTTTTTCAAATTATAAGAAATAAGAAACAAAAAATGCTTCAGTAACGGAAGAGCAAAATCTTTAACAAAAAAAAAAAAAAACAAATGAACGACGACAGAAATAAAAACTAAAAGCGTAAAAAAGTGTATTAAAACACTCATCTATTAAAACTATAAGATCAGTTGACTCTTCAACTGTTAATAAAAGCTCTAGCAAATTCTTGCAAGCAGCATCAAAATAGGGACGTGCAAAACCGACGAAGGTGTTATAAAGTTCAACCAAGAACTTCAATAGTCTTAATAAAGACTCTTTCATTTAGAGAGGAAGTTTATCTTCACCACCTTGTCGTAAGCAAGACACAATTACTTATGCTACTCTCCATAAATTAATACTATTAACTAAGCTATCTGCTTGTTTCCCAAACCTAAACTGGACGTATTACCTCTACTAAGTCAACAACCACTCACCACTTTCCTTATTAAAGAGGAATAACCCTATCTTTAGAGCTTAAATCTAATGCATATTTTCTGCCACTCTAACACACTCTAGGTGTGTCCACACACTTCAATGGATTAAAAGTCCACCGCTTCTTATAGCTACCAGAACCCAACGCCTTTTAATCTACACTAAGTACAAGGGACACCAAACCCAATCTTAAGCCGCAAACTCAACCTTTTTTTTAAAGTATTGTACCAACAAACTTTTAAGTTAACTACCAATTCTTGTAAAACTCCTTAATAGTAACTAGCCACTGCCATTTACTTGTTCTTTTATATATTAACTTAAACCTAAAAGGGTTTTGACTCTTATTATGAAAGCTCAGAGGATAGTGTTGAGACCTCCACTCTAATTCCGTATTAAAAACCATAGGAAAAGCCAAACAACGCTGAGACAAAAGACTCTCCCACAAAATAAATAAAAAAGAAAAAAGACTTATTAAAGAAACAATAGAACCCCAACTAGAAATCAAATTAAAAAAATGTATAGTATCAGGATAATCCGGATAGCGCCGAGGCATCCCATTTATACCTAAAATATGTTGAGGAAAAAAAGTAAAATTAACCCCAATAAACATCCTTCAAAACTGACCCTTCCTCCAAACAGGATGTAAACCAATCCCTGTAATTAAAGGATACCAAAAGTGAAAGCCCGCAAATATAGCAAAAACAGCACCCATCCTAAGCACATAATGAAAATGAGCTACAACATAATATGTATCATGTAAAATTGTATCCAAAGAAGCCCTTGCCAAAATTACACCACTCAAACCACCCATAGTAAATAAAATCATAAACCCACCAGACCAATACATCATAGGCCAGTTTCGGACTAAACCACCACACATAGTCCCTAATCATCTAAACACTTTAACTCCAGTCGGAACAGCAATAATTAAAGTTACACTACTGAAATAAGCCCGACTATCAACATTTATACCAACAGTAAATATATGATGCCCCCACACAATAAAGCCCAAAATACCAATAGACATTACAGCATAAATCATAGGTAGTTTACCAAATAATTCAACCTTTCCCCTCCCAACCTTTACTACATGAGAAATAATTCCAAACCCGGGTAAAATCAAAATATAAACCTCAGGATGCCCAAAGAACCAAAATAAATGAACAAACAACAAAGGATCCCCTAAACCAACCGGATCATAAAAAGAAGTATTAAAATTTCGATCCGTTAACAACATAGTCAATGCCCCAGCCAACACAGGCATAGCAATCAACAACAGAATGCCAGTAACGCCAATGCACCAAACAAACATAGGAGTCCGCAACGGCCTCTGTGCCCCCGAACGCATACATAAACCAGTTACTACAAAATTAATAGACGCTATTAAGGAAGAAATACCCCCCAAATGTAAAGAAAAAATTAGAAGATCTACACAAGGACCTGCATGCGCAATATTACCAGACAAAGGAGGATATAAAGTTCAACCAGTTCCAACACCCGCCTCCACAAAAGAAGAGGCTAATAATAAACACATAGCCACAGGTAATAGCCAAAAACTTATATTATTTAAACGTGCAAAAGCCATATCAGGCGCACCCAACATTAAAGGAACCAACCAATTACCGAACCCCCCTATTATCATAGGCATAACCAAGAAAAAAATTATTACTAACGCATGAGAAGTTACAATAACGTTATACAACTGATTATTATCCAGAACAACACCAGGAATAGCCAACTCCATACGAATAATTACTCTAAAAGCTGTTCCTATCAAACCAGACCAAATAGAAAAGATAAAATACAAAGTACCAATGTCCTTATGATTAGTTCTACAAACCCATCGCAACAC